CGGAATTCCTATGACTCCAACAAACAAAGTAAATAGGGATAACACAAACATCGGAAATAGCATAGTATTATCTGATTCATAGGGATACGAAAAACTATTCTTAGTACCAAAATGGGGAATAGTAACAAAAGGGCGCATCATTTTTGTTACATTACTATCAATTTGATATGTTGTTTTTTTCCAAAAAAAAGAAGACCTTTCATTATTATTCATTCTTAATAATGATAAGAAAGGAAAGTTGTTTTGAATTATTTTTGATCCTTCTTTACCCCATAATGATATTGAATAGAGGGAGTTATTTGTTTTTCCGCTGTAATTTTTAAAATAAAGGTTTAAATGTCCCTCAAAAGTAAGTAAGTAGATGCGAAACATATAAAATGCTGTTAATCCTGCTGTGGAACAGGCTATTATTGCGAAAATCGGTGAATACAACCAACTATCATTAAGAATTTCATCTTTGGACCAAAAGCAGGCAAGGGGTGGAATACCACAAAGAGAAAGGGTACCTAATAAAAAAGCATTTTTTGTAATTGGCACATGCTTTGTTAAACCACCCATAAGAACCATGTTCTGACTTTTATCTGGAGAATATCCAACAACCGATTCCATCGAGTGAATAATGGACCCAGATCCTAAAAACAACAACGCTTTTGAATAAGCATGAGTAATCAAATGAAATAAAGCAGCGCGATAAGAACCCATACCCAAAGCTAACATCATATAACCCAATTGAGACATTGTAGAATAGGCTAAACCTCTCTTAATATCTTTTTGAGCAAGAGCTAAAGTAGCTCCAAATAGTACTGTTATTATACCTATCAAAGCTATTAGATTCATGATGTAAGGTATTTTTAGAAAAAGCGGAAGAAGCCGAGCGACAAGAAAAATGCCCGCTGCTACCATCGTAGCAGCATGTATAAGAGCAGAAATGGGGGTAGGACCCTCCATAGCATCAGGTAACCATACATGAAGAGGAAATTGAGCAGATTTAGCAACCGCACCTGCAAATAATAGGACGGCGCACAAAGTAACAAATAATAAATTAACCTCATTATTATAAATCAAGTTATTGAATATTTTAAACAAATCCCGAAATTCAAAACTCCCCGTTGTCCAATAAAGACCTAAAATCCCTAATAATAAACCAAAATCCCCCACGCGATTAGTTACAAATGCCTTTTGACAAGCATTCGCCGCAGTAGGTCGAGTGAACCAAAAACCTATTAATAGATAAGAACACATTCCAACCAATTCCCAAAAAATATAAATTTGGATCAAATTCGAACTAGTAACTAATCCCAACATTGACGTATTGAACAAACTCATATACGCAAAAAATCTCAAATATCCTTGATCATGAGACATATAATTGTCACTATAAATAAGAACCATAATTCCAACAGTCGTGATTAATATTGCCATAATACAAGTAAGTGGATCGATCAAGTAGCCCAACTCTAAAGAAAAATCATTATTGATAGTCCAAGACCATAGATATTGATAGATATAACTACTATTTATTTGATCAATAGACAGATAAACTGAAAAAATCATAACTATACTTAACAATAAAACACTTGGAAAAGACCACATACGTCGAAGGTTTTTGGTTGCCGTCGGAAAAAGTAGAAGTCCCACTCCTATTAAGATAGGAATTGGAAGTGAGATGAAAGGTATGATCCATGAATATTGATACGTATATTCCATAAAAAAAGTATATTTAATTCCTAATTAATTTTTCTGATTCACCAGCTCTTATCTCTTTTCAAAAGGATCAATTAATAAAAACTTGAAATATCCAAAAGTTAAATAGAATTTTCTTTTTCTATTCTTAATTATTCTTAATTGTTTGCCAAATACTTCAAATATTTCAAGTCACGAAGTTAGAATTGTTCAAATAAGATGATCCACTGAAACTATTAATGAACACGCCTATTTATTTGAAGTAAAATATTTTGACAATATAATATAGAAACTGAAAATTTTCTTTATTATTATTATTTAGTATGCATTACAAAAATTTCCCGCTATAGAGGAAGAAGGAATAATTACACGAAAAACACGCTTTTATTTTGGTATCAATCATAAAAGACAGCCTAGAAGTTGATCCAGTAAAATAAGACTTCTTTTTATTAAATTCGTTTATTACGAATCATTAAACAATTCATTTTTTTTTTTGACAAAATAAAATAACATTCTATATATATATTTTTTTTCTTTGTTCCTAATCTAATAATTTTTCATTTTCGATAGCTATATTAGGAGTATACTATAATTTAAAGAATAAATGGATAATATCAAGAACAATTCGTTTTGAACAATAGATGTCTTTCACATCCAACTATAGCAATGAATAATCAATTCTAATTTTTTAATGGCAGTTCCAAAAAAGCGCACTTCTATATCAAAAAAACGGATTCGGAAAAATATTTGGAAAAGCAAAGGGCGTCGGGCAGCGTTGAAAGCTTTTTCGTTAGCAAAATCTCTTTCAACGGGGAATTCACAAAGTTTTTTTGGGGACAAATCAAAGAAATAATTAAACATTGGAATAATCTGAATCGGTTTGACTCAAAAAACAGCCTAGTAGAAGTCGGTTTCTAATTTTTATTATTTAATATAATTTTTTTTTTAATCAAAGCAATTATTGGAATTTCCTAATGTTTTGAGTGGATGAATATGAAATTCCTTTTCTTTTTTTTAGTTTAGGGTATGTAAAAAAAAAAATAATAATAAATCTTTTCTTTACTCTATTATAAAATAGAAAATGGTACTTTTTTTTCTTGTTCAAAGAATAAAAAAAAATACAAGGGTTGACCTTTCTTTTTCATATCTTTGTTTTATAATTTTCGGGATGGGGAAAATACGAATCCCCATCGCCCCAATAAACCAAAAATTTTTTGTTGATTTTTATTTTATTATATATTTTCTATATTATAGAATATAGTTATATATATATAATATCTAAATATAGAAGATCAAATAGTAAACTGAAACTGTTTATTAAAAATTTAATGAGACGTTGAAACAATGACATTAGTTGATTAAGTTAAAACCTTATTTTAAAATTCTATGAACCCTTATTTCTTTTCTCTAAATCATTATTACTATTATAGAATATACCCCGCCGAATACATAATGAAATTGGTTTGCAAAATCCTAACACAAATTTTATACACAACGAAAACCCTTTAATACAAAGCTATGGGAATATTTCTAGAAATTTATTGAGTGTAGTGCTGTGCTGAAATTGTGATCGATAAAAATATCCTATTTTAGGTTTTCATTGAAAAAATGAGATAAAAAAAAATCATTAAAAAATGTAAATGAAAAATAACATTTTTTTTTAATTATATCTACATATTGACACCAGAACTATGTAGTTACAACAGTTCCTTTTTGAAAGAGAATAAACTAGGCAAAATCCTATAAAAAAAAACTATTGTTAAATTAATAAAATTCACACCTTAAATTATTATTGAAATAAATGAAAATAAGAATAAATTACATATATAAATATTAAATAAATAAATGAAATCAGATAATAGAGATTTTTATTGGAAACGCTCAAATCCCCTATTGAATTTTTAATTCAATTTGAAAATTGAAAGATAAAGAGTTTTTTATCCCCTATAAATATTTTGTAAAAAATATTACATTGAATTTTAAATTCTTCTATTTTTTCGATCTCGACGATTGAATAATAATAGGTTATTATGATTTCGAGAAAGCCGCTATGGTGAAATCGGTAGACACGCTGCTCTTAGGAAGCAGTGCTAGAGCATCTCGGTTCGAGTCCGAGTGGCGGCATGCCATTTTTTATTATAAAAAAAGTTCTATAATATAATTAATTCAAGTCCCAGATATTAATTCAAATAATTGAATTGAGGGACCTTTTTTAATAATTTTTTTTTATGATATTTTCAACTTTAGAGCATATATTAACTCATATATCTTTTTCGGTCATTTCCATTGTCATTACAATTCATTTGATAACCTTATTAGTCGATGAAACCGTAGGACTTTATGCTTCGTCAGAAAAGGGCATCATAGCTACTTTTTTCTGTATAACAGGATTATTAGTTACTCGTTGGATTTATTTGAGGCATTTACCATTAAGTGATTTATCTGAATCATTACTATTTCTTTCATGGGGTTTCTCCATTATTCATATATTTACGTATTTTAAAAAATATAAAAACCATTTAAGTGTAAGCGCAATAACCGCGCCAAGTACTATTTTTACCCAAGGTTTTGCTACTTCAGGTTTTTTAACTGAAATGCATCAATCCCCACTATTAGTCCCCGCTCTCCAATCTCATTGGTTAATGATGCACGTAAGTATGATGGTATTGGGTTATGCATCTCTTTTATGTGGATCATTATTTTCAGTAGCTCTTCTAGTGATTACATTTCAAAAAGCTATAAGAATTTTTGGTAAAAACAAAAATTTAGTAAATGCGTTATTTTCCTTTGATGAGATCCAATACATGAACGAGGGAAACAATGTTTTAAGAAAAACTTCTTTTTTTTCTTTGAAGAATTATTATAAGTCTCAACTTATTCAACAATTAGATCATTGGAGTTATCGTATTATTAGTCTAGGGTTTATCTTTTTAAGCATAGGTATTCTTTCAGGGGCAGTATGGGCTAATGAGACATGGGGATCATATTGGAATTGGGACCCAAAGGAAACTTGGGCATTTATTACTTGGACCATATTCGCAATTTATTTACATATGCGAACAAATAAAAATTTGGAAGGTGTAAATTCTGCAATTGTGGCCTCTATGGGTTTTCTTATAATTTGGATATGCTATTTTGGGGTCAATCTATTAGGGATAGGGCTGCATAGTTATGGTTCATTTACATTAACATCTAATTGAATGAATTCAAGAAAGGGCCTGACAAACACAAACATGGGAGAGTATAGATAAGAAAACTGTGTGTAAGACATCGAGAACCCTTTGAATCAAGTAATGTAGTGATTCAAATGGTTCTCACAAAAGCCAAATTTATGAGGAAGTCCAATTCATTTTTTTATTTAACTTAAGAAAAAAGACTTCTTTTTTTATTGTGCAACGAACGATTTTTAAAATAATTATTAATTTATTGCTGTTTCATTTTTTTTTATGAAAACTATCTAGCAAAATAATTAGATAAAATAGCTTCGACCTTGTCAACTGATAGTGAGAAAACAAAATCTGGATAAATACCAATACCCATGACAGGTATAAGGATAGAGATCGCAACAAACAACTCTCGCGGTCCCGAATCAAAAAAATAAGAATTTTGAGCATTAAAAAGCTTGTATCCATAGAACATCTGGCGTAACATAGATAATAAATAAATGGGAGTTAATATAATCCCAATTGCCATTACCAAAGTAATTAGTATTTTTGTCATTAAAAGATATTTTTGGCTGGTAATTATTCCAAAAAAGACTATTAATTCTGCAACAAAACCGCTCATACCCGGCAATGCAAGGGAAGCCATCGATAAGATACTGAAAGTCGTGAATATTTTTGGAATTGGGATAGCCATTCCGCCCATTTCATCGAGATAAACAAGACGTATTCTATCATAACTTGTTCCCGCCAAGAAAAAAAGCGCAGCGCCAATAAATCCATGAGAGATTATTTGTAAAATAGCTCCATTGAGTCCCGTATCGCTTATAGAACCAATTCCTATAATTATGAAACCCATATGAGAGACGGAGGAATAAGCGATTCTTTTTTTTAAATTGCGTTGACCCGAAGATGTTGAAGCTGCATAGATTATTTGAATTATGCCTACTATGATCAACCAGGGTGAAAAGATAGAATGGGCGTGGGGTAATAATTCCATATTGATCCGAACCAATCCATATGCTCCCATTTTTAATAAGATTCCGGCTAGAAGCATACAAGTACTGTAATGTGCCTCTCCGTGGGTATCTGGTAACCATGTATGTAAGGGTATAATCGGTGATTTGACAGCAAAAGCAATAAGAAATCCGATATAGAATAGGATTTCCAGTGCTATAGGATACGATTGATTAGCTGATGTTTCAAAATTTAAAGTTGGTTCATTAGAACCATATAAACCGATACCCAGAACTCCCATTAACAAAAAAATGGAACCTCCCGCAGTGTACAAAATAAACTTTGTAGCTGAATACAACCGTTTCTTTCCTCCCCACATCGATAGAAGTAGATAAACGGGAATTAATTCTAACTCCCACATGATAAAAAATAGTAAGAGGTCTCGAGCCGAAAATGATCCTATTTGACCGCTATACATTGCTAACATTAGAAAATGGAATAATCGGGAATCTCGAGTAACTGGCCAAGCCGCTAAAGTAGCTAAAGTGGTGATAAACCCCGTCAGTAAAATGGGTCCTATGGAAAGTCCATCGATTCCCAATCTCCAGTAAAAATCCAAAAAAGGGATCCATTTATAATCCTCCGTCAGTTGGATTAATGGATCGTCTAATTCGAAATGATAACAAAATGCATAGGTTGTTAGAAGGAGCTCAAGTACACAGATACATATAGTATACCATCTCATTACTTTATTTCCTCTATGAGGGAAAAAGAAAAGTAATAAACCCGCAAATATTGGAAAAACTACAACTATTGTTAACCAAGGAAAATAATTCGTAGTAAAAACAAGATACACTTGGACTAAAAAAACCCATGTTCGAAAATGAAATAAAAAAAATATATATGTATATTTATTTTCGAGCACGAGTTTTTGTCGGTAAAAAAGAAATCAAATGTATTCAAGGGGGCTTTTATAGAACGTATCAATAAGCTAGACCCATGCTTCGAGTTGTTTCATGCCATAAATAAACGCGAACACTCAAGAAATCCGTCGGACAGGCAGATTCACATCTCTTACAACCAACACAGTCTTCTGTTCTTGGAGCCGAAGCTATTTGCTTAGCTTTACATCCGCCCCAAGGTATCATTTCTAATACATCTGTGGGGCAAGCTCGGACACATTGAGTACACCCTATACATGTATCATAAATCTTTACTGAATGTGACATTGGATCTAGAAATTTTTTTTAAGACTATAAATTTTGATCGAGTAAATTTGTAAATGAATTATATATTTAGATACCAGATGAGTCAATAATTTATCAGAATTTTGATAATCAATCTACTTTCAGATTAACTCATGCGATAGGGCCAAGATACTTTGATTTTTTACGTTTTCGCAAACATGATCATGGATTACGTATCATACAAATAATATTACTTGATGAATATCATAATTTATCTGATAAATAAATACTACTTATTCAACAAATTCGATTGATTGATACGAGTTGATTTTCTGTTACGATAAATTGACGAAACAATAGCTGGGCCAATAGCTGCTTCAGCGGCTGCAATAGCTATAACAAAAATTGAGAAAATATTCCCTTTTAATTGGCGACTATCAAAAAAATCAGAAAATGTTACGAAATTCATATTAACTGCATTCAGTATAAGCTCAAGACACATAAGGGCTCTAACCATATTTCGGCTCGTGATCAATCCATAGATACCGATAGAAAATAAATAGGCACTTATAACAAGTACATGTTCGAGCATGATTGACCAACTCCTTATCAATTCCGATTCATTTCAATATGAACAAAAATTTAATAGATTCGATTCAATTGACAAAAAAAAAGTACAGAACAAGGGAATATATTGGTAATCGATCGAATAAAAGAATTTTGATTTTATTTAGACAGAAACAATCTTCAAATAGAATTGAAGGGGAATGCGTGTGATAACATCGAACAAAGTTTAATTTATGCTATTTCTAACTAAAGATTTATTACTCGCGAGCCACGGCAATTGCGCCGATCAAAGCAGCTAAAAGAATGATCGAAATGAGTTCAAATGGAAGAAAAAAATATGTTGATAAATAAATTCCAATTTGTTGACTATTACTTATTAAATCTTGTTCTAGAATCTGGTTTGATCTTGTAGTCCAAATAATCCCATACCATGACGTATCTACAATAGTAGTCATTAGTGAAACAAAAATACTTGTACAAACCAGAAAAGTAACTCCACTCCCAACGGTCAAAAGATTAAAATCTTTGGAATATTCTGAACCCTTCATGAACATCACAGCAAATATGATTAAAACATTTATAGCTCCCACGTAAATAAGGAGTTGCGCAGCAGCTACAAACTGGGCGTTTGCTAGAATATAGAATAAGGATATAGAAACAAGAACCAGTCCCAACGAAAAAGCAGAATAAATGGAGTTGTTAAATAATAGTACTCCCATACTTCCTAATATAAGACCTGATCCCAACAAGACTACAAGAAAATCATGTATCGGTCCAGGCAAATCCATTATATGTAGTAAAAAAAGAGATAAATAAATCTAAATGTTTTTCATGACCTTATTGATCTGACCGGGAAAAAAAATGGATAATAAATTCCTAATTAAATCTTAAGGGGTGTGAATTCATGTAGGTACAGTTATTGTATTAATCTTAGTCTTGATCTGAAAGARNAGAGTAGAKTGAAACTATATATTTTGAAATATATAGTTTCAATCTAAATTGAAATCTAAATTAAGCTGCAATTCTCCTGAATCCATAGTTTGGATTTGTAGGTAGTGACCAAACAAACAAAACGAAAGAAACCTCATTTCTTTAGATCAAAACATAACCTTAGTAATTTCCAATTACTCTTTAATCAAGGGATTTACTTATTTTAGACTGAAATTTGAGGCGAATTCAAAATTGTTCTAATTGTATAATCATCAACTACTGACATTGGTAAACGACCCAAAGAAATTTGATTATAATTTAATTCGTGACGATCATAAGTAGAAAGTTCATATTCTTCAGTCATTGATAAACAATTTGTTGGACAATATTCAACGCAGTTACCACAAAATATACAGATCCCGAAATCAATACTGTAATTAAGCAATCGTTTCTTTCGAATATCCGTTTCCAATTTCCAATCAACAACGGGGAGATCTATAGGACATACACGAACACATACTTCACAAGCAATGCATTTATCAAATTCAAAATGGATTCGACCGCGGAAACGCTCCGATGCGATTAGTTTTTCGTAAGGATATTGAATAGTTACAGGCAAACGATTTGCATGGGATAAAGTAATCATGAAACCTTGACCAATGTACCTTGCAGCTCGTACTGTTTGTTGACCATAATTCATGAACCCAGTTACCATAGGGAACATATTGTAATATTTCTAAAGAATTTGATGTTTGTTTCTTTCTCTTGTTTGAGCAAGTCGTGAATATAGAATATGGTATTCCTTTACAGTGAAAAGAGTTGAAAAGAAGTTGTTAATAATAGATTACCGAGAGATATAGGTAAAAGAAATTTCCATCCGAGATTTAATAGTTGGTCTATTCTTAGTCGGGGTAAAGTCCATCTTGTTGCTATAGAAATGAACAAGAACAAATAAGTTTTAGCTAATGTAATAAAGATACTAATTGTCATTCCAAAGACTTCATATGCTTTATTTATTTCAAAAAGTTCATAACCGAATATGTATGGAATAGAGATATCCCAACCACCCAAGTAAAGAACAGTTACAAATAACGAAGAAACTAATAGATTTAGATAGGAAGCAACATAAAATAAACCAAATTTGATACCCGAATACTCGGTTTGATAACCCGCTACTAATTCTTCTTCTGCTTCTGGTAAATCAAAAGGTAATCTCTCGCATTCTGCTAAGGAAGAAATTAGAAAAATAACAAACCCTATAGGTTGACGCCACAAATTCCACCCCCAAAAACCATATTTTGATTGAGCCTCAACTATATCAACTGTACTCGAACTGTTAGATAATCATAGTCGGTAATAACATCACTGTTCTCATCGCTATTACAGAACCGTACATGAGATTTTCACCTCATACGGCTCCTTGAGGGCCATAAATAAATCTAAGGAGCGTGTCGGGATTATTTATCTTGATATGTCTTTTTTGTAGAATAGTATAGGATAAAAATCTATCGTGTGTCCCCAAATTAACCCAATAGAATTCTGTCTGTTCTAATAATAAAGAAAAAGGGTACTTCTGAATTGATCTCATCCTTTAATAAAAAAAAATTTATTTGTTGAGTAATAACTTAATTCTTCACTAAAATACTATTTATTATAAATATCAATAACCCATCGTTTTCAATTACGAAAAAAAATTGGCTATTCCATGAGTTCATGAATTCGGACACGAATTCTATCTCTATGAATAGGGAGATAGGAAAGAAATGAATAGAGGAATAGATGGAGATAAGAAACAATAAAAAAGATCTCTTTTTTTGTTGTAATTGGATTCTTTCCATTTTTTTTTTTTTCGTTCCTATTCTTCTTTCTGAGAAAAAGGGGACTTACTAAATAAGGGATTATTTCGTTTCCGATAGTCATTTATTTAATGGGTGGATAGGCGCATACTCTGGATCGGAATCGTGGGGAGTACTGCCTGATCATTTCTACAAACTTAAAGCCCCAATTCGTATTCTTTTTATATTATGCATTTTGCAAAAATGTCCTTCTCTCTCTTTTGGATAATTTGGAAAATCTCCATTACTAATCCTTTGTATATCTTGGTGTTTCTAACCATCCACTCATTTTTGCTCAATCGGTCATGTTATGGTAATACATATATGGTAGTACATACAAATAATAGTGAAAACTCAATCCGTTTGATCTTTTGAGTCCGCTTCAAGACAGGATAACTAGTCAACCAATCTTGGGATAAAGGCTCTCTTGCGCCTATGTTTATTTCTGCTTAACTCTTATACATAGAAAATGAGACTCAATATTTTGACTGCTAATTTTTATTTATATAAGCTGTTTTCTTTCACTCATATAACTATCTGATTTAGTTCATTAATCCGAATTATGAATATAAAAATGAAGATATCTATTCAATTCATTTCACCCCTTTTCTGGAAAAAAAAGTGGGAGAAGTTTATGTCTCAACGAATCACACGTAGAGATATTGATAATACACATAGAGTTAAGGGTATTTCATAACTAATTGATTGAGCAGCAGCTCGTAGACCACCTAAAAAGGAATATTTATTATTGGATCCATATCCTGACATAAGAAGTCCGATGGGAGCAACACTTGAAATGGCAATCCATAAAAAAACACCGATATGGAGATCGGCTAAAACAAGGTGATAACCAAAAGGAATTACTGAATAGCTTAGTAAAATTGATATGACTGCTATGGATGGTCCGATACTGAATAAACGAGTATCACCTCTAGATGGAAGCAGATTTTCTTTAAAAAGTAGTTTTGTACCATCTGCTAAAGCTTGAAGAACTCCCAAAGGACCAGCATATTCAGGTCCAATCCGTTGTTGTATCCCTGCGGATATTTCTCTTTCTAACCATACAATTACTAGTACGCCTATTGTGATTCCCAATACAGTAGTCAAAATAGGGACAAGCACCCATAGAATTCCATAGACTTCTTTTAAGAATTCCAATCTCGAAAAAGAATTGATATCTTGTACTTGTGATGTATCAATTATCATTTTAACGATCAACTTCTCCCATAATGATATCTATGCTACCTAGTATTGTCATAATATCAGCCAATTTCATTCTTTTAACTAACTGAGGAAGAATTTGCAAATTGATAAAACCCGGTGGGCGAATTTTCCATCTCCAAGGAAAACCACCCTGATCCCCTATCAAAAAAATGCCCAATTCCCCTTTTGGGGCTTCGACTCTCACATAAAGTTCTTGTTTCGCCAATTCAAAAGTTGGCGAAGGTTTTTTACTAATGAATCGATAGTCAAAGTCATTCCATTCCGGAGACCTTCCTCGATCAAAAGATCGTATTTCTAAATTTTCATAAGGCCCCCCTGGAATTCCTTCCAAAGCTTGTTGAATAATTTTTATGGATTCCGTCATCTCACCAAGTCTGACTAAATAACGAGCTAATGAATCTCCTTCTTTTTGCCACTGAACTTCCCAATCAAATTCGTCATAACACTCATAATGATCAACTTTACGAAGATCCCATGGTATTCCGGAAGCTCGCAGCATTGGTCCTGATAACCCCCAATTTATTACCTCTTCTCCACAAATAACGCCTACTCCCTCAACTCGTTCTAAAAAAATAGGATTTTGTGTAATAAGTTTTTGATATTCAGCAACCTCTGTCAAAAAATAATCGCAGAAATCCAAACATTTATCTATCCATCCATGAGGTAGATCAGCTGCGACTCCCCCGATACGAAAAAAATTATGCATCATTCTCATACCGGTGGCTGCTTCGAATAGATCATATACTAATTCTCTTTCTCTGAAAATATAGAAGAAGGGAGTCTGTGCGCCAATATCCGCCATAAAAGGACCAAGCCATAACAGATGAGAAGCTATACGACTCAACTCCAACATAATTACTCTGATATAGCTGGCTCTTTTAGGTACTTGAATATTTCCCAACTGTTCTGGACCATTTACGGTTATTGCTTCTGTGAACATAGTAGCTAAATAATCCCAACGTGTGACATAAGGTAGATATTGTATAATTGTTCGGTTTTCTGCAATTTTTTCCATCCCCCTGTGTAAATAACCCAATATTGGTTCACAGTCAATAACATCTTCACCATCCAAAGTAAGGATGAGTCGAAGAACACCGTGCATTGATGGGTGGTGAGGTCCCATATTGACTATCATGAGGTCGTTTCTTGTAGCTGGTCCATTCATAAGTTTTTCCTCGATTCATCTTTCCATGAATTGCTGAAAATGAAAATAAGTTCATAAAAATTCAAGATCTAATAAATCAAATAATTAAAAATTACTTTTTAAATTACTGAGTTTTTGACTCCCGAATATCCAATTGATTAATTAATTCTTTATAACGCATTTTATTTTTCTTTGATAAATAAGAAAGTAATCGTTGGCGTTTTCCGAGAATTTTACGTAGACCTCTTTGAGATAAATAGTCTTTTTTGTGCAATTCCAAATGTGAAGTAAGTCTTCGTATCTTATTGGTGAAATTGAATACTTGAAATTCAACAGATCCTCCATTTTCTTTTTTTTCTTCTTGCGAAATAACTGAGCTGAATGAATTTTTTACCATAAAATGAAATCTCCTTCCCCTCCTTTTTTCTTTTTTTATAAATTATTATTGATCAGTAATAATAATGTTACTCATTTTAATTTGATATACACAATAATCTTAATTTGATTAAGAATTTCGATTCGTTTTTTTTTTTTTTTAATAAAATTTAGCAATCCAATTTTTTGGATTCAGATAGGTATACAAAAGGCTGGTATATTTCTGCACGCACAAAAAATATTTAGACTGAAATTAAAATGAAATAAAAATATTTTATTGATTCATTTCGAAATCTAATAGATACGTCATTGAATTAAATTAATATCATCTTACAGAATGTAAGACAGTGCCGTATGTGTATTTCTTTGTCTTCATATACCATAGTACGGGCAATATAGGAAAAATGTAGCATTAACGAATTTGCAATTGTGGATACATATGGATCCTTAGCATACTAAAACGACTGCTATTATTGGTATCAAACCAATAACGATTCATACAAGCTAAATCTTCTAATCGATAATTGGGCCAAAGAAAGAACTTTAATTTATTTAGTTTATTTTTATATCTATCAAGATGTTTGCTTCTTTTATCTAAAACTTGATCATCAGTTTTCACCTTATTTGCATTGTAAAATGCTGTATTTCTATGGATATCATTTCTATTCCGAGAATTGAAACAAATTAGAATTCTGAACTCTCTACGACCTCTAGGGGATAAGATATTTTCCGGAACAAGCAAATCATAATGATTGCTGGTTCTATTTTCATTCGTTTTTTGATGTATTGCAATGGATTCAGCAAAACTCTTCTTATCAGGATAGCCTTTTTCTTGATATCTTTGATTAATTTGGTACTTATTCTTATGAACTAATGAAATACCTATGGTTTGAGACATAATAAATTGTCCATCATTTTTTACAGACAGACGAACCGGTTCGATAATCAATATTCCCCTTTTCATTAATTCTGTAAGAGTTAAATCCTTCTGAACTATCAGAATATCCAGACTCATTTCTCTCCTTTGAATAGAGGATATAGCAATTTCTCTGGGATTTATCAGTCGAAGCAGGAGACAATATACTTTGATATTATTGATCATTCTTTGATTTACGGAATCATCCCATCTCAATTGAAAACGAAAATATCTTTTTAGGAAAAAATCAAGCTCCGCTTCCGTGTTTTTCTTGTATTGCTTTTTATTTATACGTTTTTTCACATCTGCTCCCGCGGAATCTTCTTGAACATATTTTTTGTGGTTTGAGAGAGCTGATTCAAGATCCTCTTCGGCCACAGATTCCTTTTCTCCTTTATTTCCATTTTCTAATTCAAGAGTTTTTTCCTTCGCTGATATAAAAAGAGATCTTTTTTTCTTTCCAATTAGTTTTTTATTTTTACTCAAAATTGCATTTCCATTCAAATTTAAAAGAAGTGATTTGATTGGTATGATCCACGGATTAATCTTATATGCATTATAAAGTATCAAAAATTCTGGAAAGAACCAAAGTTCCAGATTCGATATGGAACGACTTAGTATTTCTTCATTCATTCTCATCCAATCAAAAAAGATTTTTTTTTTATTGTTGGATGGGTTGATTTCTTGATCTTGATTAATTGTGAGATAAAAAAAATCTTTCTTATCGATTTTTTCAATTAGTTGAAAATTATTAACCCCAGTTTTAGTATTTTTATTACTGTTCGTGTCAGCCTCAATATTGATCCAGGCTCCAATATCGGCCTTATTTTTAAGACAAAAATGCAGCATTCTCCAATCAAAATATTTTCTATCCGGATTTTTTTCGAGATCTATAATATCATCTTCTACTAGATAATTATTGATAGGGATACCCGTCAGTATATCAAAAAATTTCCATTTATCTGTGTTGTACTTATAAGAACTTTCTTTATTATTTTTTACTTCTACTGGTAATTCATAAATATATGAATCTTTATTATCTTCATAATTAATAGATTTATATGATAAAAGATCATATATATATTTTTTTTTAATATTATCTTTTTTTTTCGGTAATGAGTAGTGTGTTTCAAAAGAATTTTGTTTTTTGTAATCAATTAATCGGTTTTGTTCATATGAAGAACATTGGTTCAAATCTTTATTTTTGGCCATACGATCTTGATTGACTCTAGTTCGCCATTTTTGTGGTAGTAATTTTGCCCATCTAATCGGATATAAATCGTAGTGATAATGACCCCTTAACCAGTTTTTCCATTGATTCATTCCAGAATTTTGAAGATTCTTTTGTTTTAAGTCGGAATGTAATATTTCTTGTGCTCCAACAACTTCAACAAAATAATCCTGTATTTTATTCTTAAGAAAAAGAGATGTTCCGTGATATTGAAAGACAGGTCTTAACTTAGATAAGTTAATAATTTGGGTTTGTGATAATTTGTAAAATAAATATGCTTGCGATAAGTATGATAAGTCCCAAAGGATCTTTCCATTCTTATTACTAATATTGGAAAGTGACTTTTTTATAGTTGAAATAAAGTGAATTAGACTTTTATTTGTTTTATCAATTCTTTCTTGATTTGCTTCATTATTGGAAATGGATTTAGTAAATTTTTTTTTTATTGAATCAATAAAAAGTTGCACATTAATCCTCGGGATCTTAATCATACGTTCAAAGATATCTATGTATATGTTTTCAACGAAAAATTTTATAAAATTATGCGATTTACGAATTAATCGTACATTTCTTTTTTTTAATATCTTTAAAATATTTTTCTGAGATTCTAATATTTTATCATCATAACTTATTTTGTTAGGACTAATATTTATTTCTGGATTTAGAAACTCTTTTTTCGTGTCTTTTCTAATTTTTTCAATTTTTTTTAGTATGGTGTTTGTTCTATCAGTCAGATCTTTCATTTTTTTTTCTCTCAATGAAAAATTTGTCCAATCCATAGATCGAATTATACTGGACGAGCCTTGGATCATTCGATTACTTATTATCGAATTTTTTTCGTTTTTAGCTTCATTCAACTCGTATATTTCTTTCAATTCAAATAATCGAATTGGGTTTCTTTGTGAAAGTTCTTTTATTATTTGTTTTATAAATAAAATGTTTTTGATGACCCATTTTTTTGTTTCTTTTGAGATATTTATAAACAAGTTTGTTCTTTCTTTTAAAACTCTTAGAATTATAAAACGCTTCTTTTTCCATTTTTTAATTTTTTTTTCGAGTTCTTTTATTAAAATGGGTTCAAAAAACGAAAGTTGTTTTCGGGGAGAACCAAAAGGCAGTTCAGCTTCCATTCCCCAAACTGTTAAAAAACAAAAATCATTTTTTTGTCCTTTCTTTTTTATTGAATCTTTATTAGGGGATTGTAACCTAGATGTGTGCCACGGTTTCAGACGAAAAGGAAATAAGATCTTTATTTGAATACCGTCTGTTAACCAGTTTTTTGGAAATTCTTTTTCTGATAATTGAACACCATTATAGGTGCATTTTACATGCATTTCTTTATTCCAATTTTTAAAATCCTCGGACCATTCAGGAAATTGAAATAATAGCATACGGATAATATTTTTAGCTATTATCAATGAGGGTAAGACAATATATTTTCTAAGAATTGATTGAGTTACTAACAAAAAACCTCTTATTACTTGAGCAAATAGAATGCTATCCCAGGCTTCTGCTATTTCTATACGTGCTTTTTCCTCTCTTTTCTGCTTTTCTCTTATGTCTGCCTCTTTTTTCTGATTTTCGCTTGTCTTTTCCTGTGTATTATCCGAAATAGTCAATTCTGTGTTTTTCCATATCCAAGGTCTAAAAAGCGTTTTCATTAGTCCGGGAATATCAAAAGAAAAAAAAATATATTTGTCTAGTCTCTCAAAAAAAAGATAAGAATGTACATTTGCTTGAAACAGTTTCCAAGTAACTGTTTTACGTCTTTGAGCACGCATAGAGCCTTTGATTATGTCTCGACGAAAATCCGATTGTTGGGAATACCGTATCAAAGCAACTTCGTCTGTTTGATCAGGATTATTAGTATCTGTGGTATTAGTATAAGTATCGCTAGTTTCTAGATTATCAGTAAAAATTACGACACGTTTGGCTTTTCTTGAACGAATTTCATGATCTTCCGCCATACTTTCGTCGTTTTCTCCTTCCTGTTGTTCTAAATCGTCGATTAATTTGTATGACCATCGAGGAACTTTTTTACCGATTTCTCTTAGTCCAATCGAGTTTTGACGACTTGCTTTAGCGTTGTAAGGAGTTATAACTGCATCGAATAAAAATTTTAACGATTTTATTCGATCTTCTGACTCAATTTTATCTTGAATTTGTGGGTAATTAGTATTAAGAAAGATAGCATGAATCTTATTTGTCCAAACGTTCTCACTATCATTTTTTATAGAAGTTTCATTTATCATTGAGAATGAAAAAAAAAAATGGATTCGTTTGCGGTAAG